AGGATTTTTATTCTCTTAAATCTTAAATAAAGTAAAAACAAAATATGAATTTGAATTTTCACCCAATATACGCGGTCTTTGCGAGAACCGTGTGAATCACTACACTACTTGATTCACACGGTTCTCGCCGGTTGACACAAGGTGTTTTATATACACCGTATTCCACTCTGTTTGTATTCGTAAGAACTTTTCTTGAATTTAACTAGAGGTTAACGTAAATGAACCATAACTATGTAGCCCGATTCCTAATAGATTGACCCCAAAATAGCATATCCAAATTATAAGAAAGCCTAGAGTCGCCACAATTGCGGAATTTGTCCCCTGAAAATTTTTATTTGTTCGAGTATGCAAATAAATTGCGAATACGATCCAAGTAATAAAGGCCCAAGTTTCCTTTGGATCCCAACTCCAATATGATCCCCATGCTTCATTAGCCCATACTGCTCCTGAAAGAATACCTATGGTTAAAAATATAAATCCTAGGCTAATCACACGATAACTCCAATAATCTAATTGTTGAATCAATCGGGCCTTGTAATAATTCTTAGCAGAAAAAAAAGAAGTTTTTTTAAAAATATTGTTTCTTTCATTCTTGTATTGGATTTCACCAAATGAAAATGACTCATTTAATTTTAATAAATTATTACTTTTATAACTATAAAAAATCTTTCTAAATGTAATGACTAGAAGTGCTACTGATAATAATGATCCACAAAGAAGAGCCGCATAGCTCAATATCATCATACTTACGTGCATTATTAACCACTCCGATTGTAGAGCGGGTACTAATATTGTAGGTTTACGTATTTCAGTTAAAAGACCCGAAGTAGCAAAGCCTTGGGTAAAAATAGTACTTGAGGCAGTTATTGTGGTTAAATAATTTTTTCTTATTTTGAAATAAGGGACTATATGAATAAGGGAGAAACTCCATGAAAGAAAGATTAATGATTCATATAAATCACTTAGTGGGAAATGGCCCGAATAAATCCAACGAGTGATTAATAATCCTGTTAGACATAAAAAAGTAACTATCATCCCCTTTTCTGACGAATCATATGGTTTTATGATTTTATTGCCCAATAAGGTTATCAAATGAATTGTAATTACAATTGAAACAATCGAAAAGGAAATATGAGTGAATATATGCTCTAAAGTTGAAAATATCATAAAAATGAAAAAAAGGGAGGGAATCCCCTAAATTAATTAAGAAATAGAAATCGGTAATTTAATTTATTTTTATTATAGGATCTATTGGATCTCTTTTAGAAGATGGCATGCCGCCACTCGGACTCGAACCGAGATGCTCTAGCACTGCTTCCTAAGAGCAGCGTGTCTACCGATTTCACCATAGCGGCTTGCTCGAACTAATAATAGCCTATTTATATTCAATCGTCGAGATTGAACAAGTCAATTCAATCAAATAAGTTTTTTTAGTAAAGATTCAAATTGATAAAAAAATGAGTTCAAAAGTCAATTTGAAGGTTCATTAGTTTCATTTATTTTAGGGTGTCCGGTTTATTTATCTTAGGGCTTTGACGTAGTTTATCCTATTCTAAAATCCAACTTTTGCAAGTAGATAATTCTCTCGATAGAATAAAAAACAACTGTTTTCATTTTTTACTTTTATTGATACTTCATTATTTTTATCTGATTTCAAAAATTTAAAACAAAAAATAAATTTTCTCAATGAATCCAAAATATGGTTATTTTGGATTACTCCAAATTGACACATTATTTGTACATTGACACATTAGTTGTACATAATATCTCAACAATGAAGTTCTTTTATTGATTGGGCTCAAAATTGGAGATATATATGGAAATCCATTCCATATAGTAATTACTTAAAATTATAAATTAAGAAGTCATAAAGTTATCCAAAATTTTTGAACATGGAATCCATTAGTTTCAACAATCCATTAATTTGAACTAAAAATATTATATCTGTATCTGTCCTTCCCGAAAAAGAGAAAAATTTTTCATTATTGTAAAGTTCGATGGGGAAAATAAGACTCCCCACCACCAAAATCTTAGTTAAAATATATTAAAAAGAAATAAAAAATCTTGTATTTTTTTCTTTATTCTTTTTTTTTAGAATTAAGAAAACAGAAGAATTCTTTTTTTTAGACATCTTATAAGATTGAAACCTGGTCTATTTCATATTGATTAGAATAGGGACTGCTAATTGTGAATTTTATATTATATTAACAAATTATTGAGACCATTTTTTGAGTCAAATCCATTCCGATTATTCCAATATTTTAGGACTTATTTGTTTGTTGTACAAAAAAACTTTTTGAATTCCCGGTGGAAAGAGATTTCCCTAATGACAAAGCTTTTAACGCCGCCCAATATCCTTTCCTTTTCCAAATATTTTTACGAATACGCTTTTTTGATATAGAAGTACGTTTTTTTGGAACTGCCATTTAAAACTCATTGTTATAGTTGGATGTGAAAGACATCTATTGTTCAAAACAAATTATTATTTCTTATTCATTATCTATTTTTTCTATAATATCTATTTTTTCTATAAATAATATTCTCTTCATAAATCATAAAAAAGAAATATAGATATCTGAAAGATCCGTGAAAATTGGATCAAAAATTACTCGAAATAACAAAATTTCGATTCCATACAATATTCGTAAAACCAAAAAATTTTGGTTTGGAACTCTTAGTTCTCGTTCTTTATCTCTCAAATTTATATCTTTAGAATCTGCTAGGTCATAGAAATCAAACTTAACGACTTAATAAAATAACGAAAGAACCTAAAAGACCTTCTTGATTTTCGTCATTCTAGACTTTATTTACATGTAATAAAATATCTCAGGATTGTAAACTTTTGCCTAATAAAAAACTTGAGTCTTTTTTTAGTCAAACTCGAGAAAAGAATACAAAAAAATTCAATTTTAAAATTCGAATGAGATTACTAATAAATCTCTTAAAGGATATGCGGTTTGATAAAAAAATATCTCAGTCCTTTTTTACCCTTTCTCGATAAAAAAAGTTCATTTTAGATCTATAATATTCTAACGTTTACTAAGAAATCGTTTTGATTGAAATGGAAAACAATCAATCCCATAATGAATTAGTTAATGAGTTGAAAGAAACTAACTAAAATCAAGAGTTTTTATTTCATTAGACCGATGACCTTAGTTAATCCTATAATTCATATCAGCAGCAAGTACTCTTTTTAGCGTAATTTTTTATCCTTGCTCTATGAATCTAAATTATTATTATATTATGAGAAATTATCGTAATAATAATTACGATTTGCATTTTCCTGTTATGTTATAAGTATTCGTTTTTATATCTAACTTGGTCATCTCATTTGACCAATTGTAACTTCTTGTTTTGAATATTTGAACGATTTTGAAAAGACTCAGAATAAATACTAATCTAAAATTATTAAATAAGTTAGTGCATATCTTGATTTTTTATTGACTTTTTTCGAACGAGGTAACATCCGGTGAATCGGAAACAATTAATTAAGAATAAAAAACTTTTTTTATGGAACAGACATATCAATATGCGTGGATAATACCTTTCCTTCCACTTCCAGTTCCTATGTTAATAGGGTTGGGACTTCTTCTTTTTCCGACGGCAACAAAAAGTCTTCGTCGTATGTGGGCTTTTCAGAGCGTTTTATTGTTAAGTATAGTCATGATTCTTTCCATGAATCTGTCTATTCAGCAAATAAATAGCAGTTCTGTCTATCAATATGTATGGTCTTGGATTATCAATAATGATTTTTCTTTAGAATTCGGATACTTGATCGACCCACTTACTTCTATTATGTCAATATTAATCACTACTGTTGGAATTATGGTTCTTATTTATAGTGATAATTATATGTCTCATGATCACGGATATTTGAGATTTTTTGCTTATATGAGTTTTTTCAGTACTTCCATGTTGGGATTAGTTACTAGTTCAAATTTGATACAAATTTATATTTTTTGGGAATTAGTTGGAGTATGCTCGTATCTATTAATAGGATTTTGGTTCACACGACCTGTTGCAGCAAAGGCTTGTCAAAAGGCATTTGTAACTAATCGTGTTGGCGATTTTGGTTTATTATTAGGTATTTTAGGGTTTTATTGGATAACGGGGAGTTTCGAATTTCGTGATTTATTCCAAATATTCAATAACCTGATTTCTAATAATGAGGTCAATTTTTTATTTGTTACTTTGTGCGCTATTCTATTATTTGCCGGTGCGATTGCGAAATCTGCACAATTTCCCCTTCATGTATGGTTACCTGATGCAATGGAAGGGCCAACTCCTATTTCGGCCCTTATACATGCTGCTACGATGGTAGCAGCGGGGATTTTTCTTGTAGCTCGACTTATGCCTCTTTTCATAGTCATACCCCACATAATGAATTTTATCTCTTTGATAGGGATAATAACAGTTTTTTTAGGAGCTACTTTAGCTCTTGCTCAAAAAGACATTAAGAGGGGTTTAGCCTATTCCACAATGTCTCAATTGGGTTATATGATGTTAGCTCTAGGTATGGGGTCTTATCGCAGTGCTTTATTTCATTTGATTACTCATGCTTATTCCAAAGCATTATTGTTTTTAGGATCGGGATCCGTTATTCATTCAATGGAAACTCTTGTTGGATATTGTCCAAAAAAAAGTCAGAATATGGTGCTTATGGGAGGTTTAACAAAACATGTACCAATTACTAAAAATTCTTTTTTATTAGGTACGCTTTCTCTTTGCGGTATTCCACCCCTTGCTTGTTTTTGGTCCAAAGATGAAATTCTTAATGATAGTTGGTTGTATTCACCTATTTTTGGAATAATAGCTTGGTCTACGGCGGGATTAACCGCATTTTATATGTGTCGGATCTATTTACTTACTTTTGAAGGACATTTAAACGTTCATTTTCAAAATTACAGTGGAAAAAGCAATACCCCCTTCTATTCAATATCTCTATGGGGTAAAGAAGGTTCGAAAATAAGTAACAAAAACTTTCGTTTGTTAACTTTATT